AAAAAAGAAACTCCAGATATTTGCTATCTTTCTCTTTGAATGAGATCTCAATTCCAGCTACGGTTTCATTAGATATCTGACAACTAGAATCCCTCTTTTTTCCGATCCGGTTCCTCCACCACCGCGAACCCCGGTTAGATTCAGGCATGATACGCTTTTTATTTCTTGGGAGAACCCAAGTACTCTCTTGCGGATCCATGAAACAACTCTCAGAAATCTTTTTCCCTTTTGGAAGATACAGGAGCGAAACAATCAACCTATTTCTATTGGAAGACCAAAAAGATTCTTCCAATGTCTCCTTTCTGGGTCCAATGGAATTCATAGGTATAGGAAGAAGCCCCATCAAATAGAGATTTTTTCTTTCGACCATCTTTCGATTGTTAATACGAGATATAAGGACCACTACTACAAGCAGTACTACACCTTTGATCGTGAAATATCGATTGCTTGTTGCACCCTGTGAATCACGTGAAAGTAGGATACTCCAAATTCGGGGGTCAAAGAGTTTCATAAAACGTTCTTGGTGGAAAAAAATGTGAGTGAAAGATCCCACTGAATCGAATTTGATCCATGAATCTAAGAAATAGTGAGAATTCTTGATCTCTCTCAATATCTCTCTCAATTCGAATATCCAGGATTTGAATTGATGTCGTTTCATTGATTCCTCCTAAAGATTTCATTTCAATTGGAATTTGGTTATTCACGATGTACGATGATCCCTGTTAAGCATCCATGGCTGAATGGTTAAAGCGCCCAACTCATAATTGGCAAATTCGTAGGTTCAATTCCTGCTGGATGCACGCCAATGGGAACATTCAATAAGTCTATTGGAATTGGCTCTGTATCAATGGAATCTCATCATCCATACATAGCGAATTGGTATGGTATATTCATACCATAACATATGAACAGTAAGAACTAGAATTCTTATCGATACTGGAACTCATAGGGAAGAAAATGGATTTATGGATGGAATCAAATATGCAGTATTTACAGAAAAAAGTATTCGGTTATTGGGGAACAATCAATATACTTCTAATGTCGAATCAGGATCAACTAGGACAGAAATAAAGCATTGGGTCGAACTCTTCTTTGGTGTCAAGGTAATAGCTATGAATAGTCATCGACTCCCGGGAAAGGGTAGAAGGATGGGACCTATTATGGGACATACAATGCATTACAGACGTATGATCATTACGCTTCAACCGGGTTATTCTATTCCACCTCTTATAGAGAAAAGAACTTAAAGCAAAAGACTTAATAACACGGCAATACATTTATACAAAACTTCTACCCCGAGCACACGCAATGGAGCCGTAGACAGTCAAGTGAAATCCAATCCACGAAATAATTTGATCTATGGACAGCATCGTTGTGGTAAAGGTCGTAATGCCAGAGGGATCATTACCGCAGGGCATAGAGGGGGAGGTCATAAGCGTCTATACCGTAAAATCGACTTTCGACGGAATGAAAAAGAGATATCTGGTAGAATCGTAACCATAGAATACGACCCTAATCGAAATGCATACATTTGTCTCATACACTATGGGGATGGTGAGAAGAGATATATTTTACATCCCAGAGGGGCTATAATTGGAGATACCATTGTTTCTGGTACAGAAGTTCCTATATCAATGGGAAATGCCCTACCTTTGAGTGCGGTTTGAACTATTGATTTACGTAATTGGAAGTAACCAATTAGGTTTACGACGAAACCTAGAAATCGATCACTGATCCAATTGGAGTACCTCTACGGGATAGACCTCAACAGAAAACTGTTGAGTAACGGCAGCAAGTGATTGAGTTCAGTAGTTCCTCATAGAAAATTATTGACTCTAGAGATATGGTAATATGGAGAAGACAAAATTGTTTGAAGCGCGCACAGAACCGGAAGCGCCCCTTGTTTCAAAGAGAGGAGGACGGGTTATTCACATTTCATTTGATGGTCAGAGGCGAATTGAAAGCTAAGCAGTGGTAATTAGAAAGACCCCCCGGGGAAAAATAGAGATGTCTCCTACGTTACCCGTAATATGTGGAAGTATCGACGTAATTTCATAGAGTCATCCGGTCTGAATGCTACATGAAGAACATAAGCCAGATGACGGAACGGGGAGACCTAGGATGTAGAAGATCATAACATGAGTGATTCGGCAGATTTGGATTCCTATATATCCACTCATGTGGTACTTCATCATACGATTCATATAAGATCCATCTGTCTAGATATCATCATATACATCTAGAAAGCCGTATGCTTTGGAAGAAGCTTGTACAGTTTGGGAAGGGGTTTTTATTGATAAAAAAGAAGAATCTACTTCAACCGATATGCCCTTAGGCACGGCCATACATAACATAGAAATCACACTTGGAAAGGGTGGACAATTAGCTAGAGCAGCAGGCGCTGTAGCGAAACTGATTGCAAAAGAGGGTAAATCGGCCACATTAAGATTACCATCTGGGGAGGTCCGTTTGATATCCAAAAACTGCTTAGCAACAGTCGGACAAGTGGGTAATGTTGGGGCGAACCAAAAAAGTTTGGGTAGAGCCGGATCTAAGTGTTGGCTAGGTAAGCGTCCTGTAGTAAGAGGAGTAGTTATGAACCCTGTAGACCATCCCCATGGGGGCGGTGAAGGGAGAGCCCCAATTGGTAGAAAAAAACCCACAACCCCTTGGGGTTATCCTGCGCTTGGAAGAAGAAGTAGGAAAAGGAACAAATATAGTGATAGTTTTATTCTTCGTCGCCGTAAATAGGAACATTGAAAATCGAATTTTTGGAATTGGAAATAATGTGATGGGCGAACGACGGGAATTGAACCCGCGCATGGTGGATTCACAATCCACTGCCTTGATCCACTTGGCTACATCCGCCCCTTCCCTTATCTAGCTAAAGGATTTTCTCTTTTTTCCATTCATCATTATACTTCAGATTAAGATCGAGATATTGGACATAGAATGCCAATTTCAAAAATGTAAAAAAAGGAGTAATCAGCCGTGACACGTTCACTAAAAAAAAACCCTTTTGTAGCTAATCATTTATCGGGAAGAATTGAAAAACTCAACAGGAGGGAGGAGAAAGAAATCATAGTGACTTGGTCTCGGGCATCTACCATTATACCCACAATGATTGGCCATACAATCGCTATTCATAATGGAAAGGAACATTTACCTATTTATATCACAGATCGTATGGTCGGTCACAAATTGGGAGAATTCGCACCTACTCTCACTTTCGTGAGACACGCGAGAAACGATAATAAATCTCGTCGTTAGTCGTTCTACTAAGTATTCATGTGAAAAGCCTTATCTTAATAGTATTTAGACTTAAGAGTCTTTATCTTATAGTAAGAGTATAGGTATATTTCTTTTCTTTTTATAGTAGACTAATATACTAAGACTTAGACTTTTCTGACTTATCTTATACTATACTTCACC